AAAATAAAAATTAAATATTTATTTAATTAAATATGTACAATTTTATTAATTGATCTCAATTGATCCCTCGTTACTGCTCAGAAGATAAGTAATAGGTAGGGATGACAGGATTTGAACCCGTGACATTTTGTACCCAAAACAAACGCGCTACCAAACTGCGCTACATCCCTTTCAATTGGTCTACAGTGTCATTGTAGAGAATCCCTGCCTTGTTTTCCACATCTTTATTTCCTACATTGATATACACAAACTATCTTATCATTTCTTCCTTCTTCCTTTTGGTCTCATATATCATATAACAAACATATAATATGGTAAAAGACTTATATAAAGTATGAAATAAATATGAAATCTACCACAAAAAATTAATATTTTTTAGGAATTTAAGGCGGAAATGGACGTATTTTTTTCTTTAAATAAATATCTATTTTGTACATTTCAATTTGAATAATATCTATTTTGTACATTTCAATTTGAATTAGGAACTCCGCGTACAAGTGGTAAGTCATTAACTACATATACACATCCGGTCATATATGTATTACCATTAGGTATTACAAATTACAATAAAATTACAATAACGAATACAGAAAGAGGAGTTTTTAAAATGCGAGATCTAAAAACATATCTCTCCGTGGCACCGGTAGTAAGTACTCTATGGTTCGGGGCTTTAGCAGGTTTATTGATAGAGATCAATCGTTTTTTTCCGGATGCGTTGATATTCCCCTTTTTTTCATTCTAGCTATTGATATGGGAAGGGGGAAGAAGATTAGAGATACAATCAAATATCTGTAACTAATCCCTACCCCTCCCTTCTTTTTTTCTTTGTTTTTTCTTTTTTTACTTATTCTTTCTAAAAAAAAAAAAACAAAGAAAAAGCGGTTTCACCCTCAGTGAAACTATGAACTCGGGCTCAGGCTCAAATTAAATTAATAATAGAACGGAAATGCGGTGGTTGGGGCAACAATATCATACAAGATACTTAACTGAAAATGAAATACTGTACGGCAATTAAAAATTATAAATATAGTTAGAAATCATTATATTACTTATTATTTATTACTATATTGATTGCAACAAAATATTTCTTTCATAATTTGATTTCGAGTTACCTGCTTCTATTTTTGTGTCCTTTCTTCTTCCTTGCTTCGGGTCGGAAAATTAAAGAATTGAGTGAATCAAAAACCAAAGGAGGTTCATGGCTAAGGGTAAAGATGTCCGAGTAACGGTTATTTTGGAATGTACCAGTTGTGTTCGAAATCGTGTTAATAAGGAATCAATGGGCATTTCCAGATATATTACTCAAAAGAATCGACACAATACGCCTAGTCGATTGGAATTGAGAAAATTCTGTCCCTGTTGTTACAAACATACGATTCATGGGGAGATAAAGAAATAGATCGAACCGATCGCTCGTGTGTCAGTCTTCCAAGGAAGATGAAAAATTACATATTATATATAACAATATATATATATAATTTATTTAAATTTATTTTTTAATTTATTTAAATAGATAAATAGAAACAAATAAATATAAACAAACCAAATCCTATTTCGATCGGATCAAAGATGATGTAGAATTAAGAAATAGGATTGGGATTTTCAGGATAAGGAATAAACAAACCATGGATAAATCCAAGCGAATCTTTCTTAAATCTAAGCGATCTTTTCGTAGGCGTTTGCCTCCGATCCAATCGGGGGATCGAATTGATTATAGAAACATGAGTTTAATTAGTCGATTTATTAGCGAACAAGGAAAAATATTATCTAGACGGGTGAATAGATTGACCTTAAAACAACAACGATTAATTACTATTGCTATAAAACAAGCTCGTATTTTATCTCCGTTACCTTTTCTTAATAATGAGAAACAATTTGAAAGAAGCGAGTCAACCGCTAGAGCTGCTGGTCTTAGAACCAGAAAAAAAATAGGTTGACTCTTCAATTGAATTGAATCAAAATAAAATTCCAATCCAAACTCAAATGCGGATTGACGTTTTTTTTTTTGTTCGAAAAATCGTAAAATCGAAATGTCCTGTCGTAAGAAAAAAAATGGGAGAAGAGGAATAAATATTTTTTATTTAACGTCTTTCTTCATTTTGATGACTTTATCATATTTTATCATACTAATTTCTACTCTACCTTCCCAGAGTTCATTCTCCAGGGAACTCCATTTAAACTATTCCAACGGATTCCTTCCAATCTCTTTATTTTATGATCTCATTGGAAATCATATAAAGACAACTCTTATTTAATATAGCTATTTGTGCAAGTATTTTACGATTAAGAAGTAACTGTCTCTTGTACAGATTGTGTATAAATTTACTATAACTGAAGTATACTTTATTCTCGCGAATTACTGCATTTATCCGAGTGATCCACAACCGACGAAAATCTCTCTTTTGTCTACCTCTATCCCGATGAGCCGAAACCAAAGCTCTTATTTTCTGTTGAGTAATAGTACGAGTAAGTCTTGAATGAGCCCCTCGAAAGGTTGATGCAAATAAACGAATTTTTGTTCTACGTCTTCGAGCTATATACCCTCGTTTAATTCTGGTCATTGAATAAATGAAACTTTGATGAATAACTAATCGATTTCCTTTCTTTCAGTTATTCCCTTCCCGTATCCTAGTCTATTAATAACAAAACGGATTCTTCCAATGTATAAAATTTGAATTCCAATGGCTTTTGCTACTATAACCTTCCCGACCACGATTTTTTTTTTTTTTTTTTTCTAGGTGAAATGCCTAGAAAAAATTGTATTGATATTAGGTATCAAAAACACATAAAAGTAGTAAATATAAATGGATATAGTGGGTTCCATCGTTTCTATGGTTACTTCTTAAACGGTGAGGTCCTCTCTATACACCGGAGCCCTTCTTTCATTTAATCAATGTTATTGTTAACTTGTACAGTTCACACTCTTTGGCTCTACCCATAATTATCCAGTACGAGGTCTTTCACAATGAGATCTACTTATACAGTAACGGTATTTAATTATGAAGATTAGCTGAGTAGCTGACCCTGTTAGTCCGTTCTTGCAAGAGTAAGGCATAATTTTTCTGCTTTTTAAAATAGTATTTCCCCTGCTTAATGGATATCATTTGCTATCAATGGAGAATTCTTTCTCATCTTAAATTTAAAACGGAGTTGATTGGATTTGCACCAACGGAAACCATACATTTGATACCACAATAGAAGGATAGATCTTTTTGATTTTTAGATATTGAATGGAGTTCTTCCATTCTAGTCTATTCACTGGTACTGATCGTTGATACTGGATCAATTGTTTTCTTTCTTTTGTCCTAGCCCATGATCTGAACGAGTCGCACATACACCCTAGTACATGTTCCTCGTCGCTGAGGACATCCCCCAAGAGCGGGGGATTTCGTGACATTTCTGATTGGCTGTCTTGTGTTTCTAATAAGTTGTTTAATAGTTGGCATATTGAATCATATACATAATGGGCTGGTTTAGATCGATCTTAACCGGATGATTATGAATTATTTTATTTCTATATTAATAGATTAATGAATAAAATATTAAATCCGGTAAGAAGATAAAATCTCAAATCACCAATTCGTCTGAAATTTTTGTTATTTTTTCTTTTTTATTCAGTCGCTACAAGATCAACAATTCCATGAGCTTGGGCTTCTGTTGCTGACATAAAAACATCTCTTTCCATATCTTCGGATACAACCCATAAGGGTTTGCCTGTCCTTTGTACATAAACCCTTGTGACGGTTTCGCGCAGCTTCAAAAGTTCTTCCGCTTCCAAGATAAATTCTCCCGTCTGTGCCTCATAAAAAGAACTAGCAGGTTGATGGATCATTACCCTGATGATATAACATAATAAATGTTTATTCTATCTCGCATGATGATAAGGTGAAGAGATAAAGAATAATAAAATATATAATTGAACAACCGTACAGGCATCTTTTACGCATTGCATACGGCTCTATAATGGAATTCGTTTTTACCTTACTTAAATATCAAATAAATTAAATATAGGGTCTATCAGACTCGGGTTGGTAAATGATCCAATAACCACCCTTCTTTTTGTTTTTGGAGTAGTTCAAAAATACTATGATGGCTCCGTTGCTTTATATATTTATTTCGTCTGTTATTTAGCAATCCCAAAGTTTCTTTTTTTTTTTTTTCAAATAAAAAAACAAGATTTTTTTTATTTTCATATTCTTTCATAACCTAAATATTGTTAAGAGCCTCCCGGCGTGAAAACAAAAAAGTTTGTGACGCTGAAATAGGCCTCCCGATAGATTAGATAAAATCGGAAATACCTTTTATCTCATACTACTCTTTCGATACATAATTTAAGGGTTAAAAAAATTTATCATATCGAATTCGAAGTGCCATGCTATTATTACTTAATATTCATATTTCATATAGCGCGAAGGCATAGTCTTCTTTTTTCTCTCAAATCAAATAAAAAACTCATTGGCGCCAAGCGTGAGGGAATGCTAGACGTTTGGTAATTTCTCCTCCGACCAGAATAAAAGATCCCATTGAAGCGGCTAATCCCATGCATATTGTCTGTATATCTGGTCGCACAAATTGCATAGTATCATAAATAGCTACTCCGGGTATTACCCATCCGCCAGGAGAATTTATAAACAAATATAGATCTTTGGTATCATCCTCTATACTGAGATATACCATAAGACCAATAAGTTGATTCGAGATCTCGCTATCAACCCCTTGGCCTAAAAAAAGTAATCGTTCTCGATAAAGTCGGTTGATTGGGATAAAGTTGTATCCCTTAGAAACCGTACATGCACCTTTTGATGCATACGGTTCAACAAAAATAACGAAAAAAAAAAAAAGAATCAATGTGTAGATGTAGATTCTAGCGCTTTCTTTTATTTTTCATACCAGGCTTTTAACTTATAAAAAGGGGCTTTTCTTTCATTTTTCAAAAAAGATGGGTTTTGGCCTGTTTTGTTTATCTATAAAAAAAAATTACTAAATTTATCTAACTAACTTTTCATTGATGTATTGTTTCATCGAGATACAATCTCAATCGCGATGTAATTTTCTTGTTCCTGAATGGGCTTCTTCAATTTTTTTAGGTTTATGCTCTACTCCGAGTAAAGATCCGCCCGATTTGGATTTGCACATATATGACAAATGCCCCAATACCACGTCCTTTTGCTACGACTTCCTTTTTACAATTTATTTCATGTCTTACAACAGATATTCAATGCATTCATCATATTACTCGATTGATTAACAGTTTGAGATCACTTCTATTATAAATATATAAAGAAATAGAATATGATAGAAATAGTAATCATAAATAGATTTTTTACCGGTTTTTTTCTAAACGGAGCCTGGATACTTCATTTTATTGGCCTAACCAAGATAACCATAAATTATTCTAATTGATAATATTAATCTGTATACCCTCCCGAAAAAATGGATCTAATTGAACTTCACGCTCCAAATTTTTGATAATTCAATCAATCTTTCTTGGGCGAAGGGGAGGATATCTCGATCGGGGAAGAGAATGGGGAAATACCATATGACCCAATATATCTGACAAGTCGCACTATACGTCAATCCACAATGCATCTTCCTCTCCAGGACTTCGAAAAGGTACTCTTGGAACACCAATAGGCATTAAATAAAAGAAAAATTAAGTACTATATCTCACTTTGATGTGAAAGCGTAACAATGGATTTAGTGTCCTACTAATATTGGCCTTTATCATATTTTAGCCATAGATTGACTAAGTTTATAAAAAAAGATAAAGATAAAGAAGACAAAATGAATAAAGGAAAATTATTACAAATAAGTCCTTTGAATGATGAACAAATATATATATGCATTCACTCATATAAAATGGTATCAACTCCCCTACCATTGCGTATTGGTACTTATCGGGTGTAGAATAGATCTGCTTCTTTTTGTTCCTACGAACAAAATAGTTTCATTATTACTAAAAGTAATTGAAAAGAATCAAACAAATCAAACAAATATTAATTCTTTCCCCAAGATAATCCACTAAAAAGAGGGTCCACAGCATAGTTTTTTCCAATGCAATAAAGTTACATTGTGTCTATTTTTCATTGATAAAGGGGTATTTCCATGGGTTTGCCTTGGTATCGTGTTCATACCGTCGTATTGAATGATCCCGGTCGTTTGATTTCTGTCCATATAATGCATACAGCTCTGGTTGCTGGTTGGGCCGGTTCGATGGCTCTATACGAATTAGCAGTTTTTGATCCTTCTGATCCTGTTCTTGATCCAATGTGGAGACAGGGTATGTTCGTTATACCCTTCATGACTCGTTTAGGAATAACCAATTCATGGGGCGGTTGGAGTATCACAGGGGGTACTGTAACGAATCCGGGTATTTGGAGTTACGAAGGTGTGGCCGGGGCACATATTGTGTTTTCGGGCTTGTGCTTTTTGGCAGCTATCTGGCATTGGGTGTATTGGGATCTAGAAATATTTACTGATGAACGTACAGGAAAACCCTCTTTGGATTTGCCTAAGATCTTTGGAATTCATTTATTTCTATCAGGGGTGGCTTGCTTTGGTTTTGGTGCATTTCATGTAACAGGATTGTATGGTCCTGGAATATGGGTGTCCGATCCTTATGGACTAACTGGAAGGGTACAATCCGTAAATCCAGCGTGGGGTGTGGAGGGTTTTGATCCTTTTGTTCCGGGAGGAATAGCCTCTCATCATATTGCAGCAGGGACCTTGGGCATATTGGCGGGTCTATTCCATCTTAGTGTACGTCCACCTCAACGCCTATACAAAGGATTACGTATGGGAAATATTGAAACCGTCCTTTCCAGTAGTATTGCTGCTGTCTTTTTTGCCGCTTTTGTAGTTGCTGGAACTATGTGGTATGGTTCAGCAACTACCCCGATTGAATTATTTGGTCCCACTCGTTATCAATGGGATCAAGGATACTTCCAACAAGAAATATATCGAAGAATTGGTGCTGGGTTGGCTGAAAATCAAAGTTTATCTGAAGCTTGGTCTAAAATTCCCGAAAAACTAGCTTTTTATGATTACATCGGCAATAATCCGGCAAAGGGGGGTTTATTCAGAGCGGGCTCAATGGACAACGGGGATGGAATAGCTGTTGGGTGGTTAGGACATCCTATCTTTAGAGATAAAGAGGGGCGCGAACTTTTTGTACGTCGTATGCCTACTTTTTTTGAAACATTTCCGGTTGTTTTGGTAGACGGAGACGGAATTGTTAGAGCCGATGTTCCTTTTAGAAGGGCGGAATCTAAATATAGTGTCGAACAAGTAGGTGTAACTGTCGAGTTCTATGGCGGCGAACTCAACGGAGTCAGTTATAGCGATCCCGCTACTGTGAAAAAATATGCTAGACGTGCTCAATTGGGTGAGATTTTTGAATTAGATCGTGCTACTTTGAAATCCGATGGTGTTTTTCGTAGCAGTCCACGGGGTTGGTTTACTTTTGGACATGCTTCGTTTGCTTTGCTCTTCTTCTTCGGA